TGTTCATGCATGACATGATTCGGGTATGATCATAGAAAAGATTCTCCTCAAACGAACCTGCCTATCCTCTGCTACATGGGGGGACTCACGTGGTGGTTGGATGCGGAGACACATTTGGTTATGAATTCCAACGTGGCGGATAAAATCATATATCTGCATGGCCCAATTAATAGTTCAAGTCACACACTCCCATAATCCATCCTCTCTTCGGAAAATCCACTTCAACTATTCGTATCAATTAAGAAATACAATACTTCGTAGTTGAAGAGAAGTATCCAAATAACATGTCTTATTTTTTCAATAATCCATATTTGTAGCAATGAAATAATATTGTTCCTTCCCGATATGATATATGATCAATTACAAATATCTATGATCTGTCTTCTCTATAAAGGACCCGAAATACCTTGCTTACGTATCATTGGAAAGTGCATTAACATAAATACGGCAGTAAGAAGAGGCAATACAAAAGTGTGTAAACTATAAAAACGAGTCAAAGTGGATTGGCCCACACTAGCACTTCCACGTAATAACTCTACCAAAGGTGATCCTATTACAGGAATAGCTTCAGGTACACCTGTCACGATTTTTACTGCCCAATAACCAATTTGGTCCCGAGGTAAGGAATAACCAGTTACACCAAAAGATGCAGTCAATACAGCTAAAACCACACCTGTAACCCAAGTTAATTCGCGGGGTTTTTTAAACCCGCCTGTGAGATATACACGAAATACGTGCAGGATCATCATTAGAACCATCATACTTGCTGACCATCGATGAACTGATCGAATTAACCAACCAAAATTGGCCTCAGTCATTATGTATTGAACAGAGGAAAAAGCTTCTGTAACGGTTGGACGATAGTAAAAAGTCATAGCAAAACCTGTAGCTACTTGTACTAAAAAACAAGTAAGTGTGATCCCCCCTAAACAATAAAATATGTTGACATGAGGAGGAACATATTTACTAGTTATATCATCCGCAATCGCCTGAATCTCGAGACGTTCCTCAAACCAATCATATACCTTATTGAGATAGGTAATCCAAAGGAATTCCCCCTCTGAGAACCGTATATGAGAATTTCATCTCGTACGGCTCAAGCGGAAACACACAAATACTGATTTCAACGGATATGTAATAGAAAGTTCAAAACTTCTTAGCCACTTGATTCGATTTGCCCCAAAGATACGAAGTAACAAAAATCCGGAATCTCTTCTTTGTGATGATAATGCCAAAAATATCAAGTTGGCTCATCCGTCTTTCTTTATGTTGATCGGTACAGGCCTCTTGAATCTTCTCTTCCCTATTTTTTTATTTGTTATTTGATTTGATTTGTTGTTTTTTTGTGCGTAATGCAGATTAATAATAGTTTTGCTATCGACAGGAATTCCCTTGTTGAGACCCTATGAATCAATTGAAACCTCAGATTCATACTAGAACCACGATGATTTAATCAAGCAAAGCCTCAAGCTAAACTCAAAGGTTCTCTGAGTAAGAACCGTTTGATGATCACTTATTCAATGAATGGATGTAATGACTCAACAAAATCTAGAGAAACATTTGTCCTTTGTTCAAACTGAAAGAAGAAAAATCGTTTGATTTAGGAAATACCTATTTGAATTTTTTTTGAGTCCGGTTGCGAAGTCTGAATAGTAAATAGTAGGTATGAATCATAGTTCAAATATTTCTTTTCTTGATCTATTCTATATATTCCGTGCTCCAGATACTAGAATAAATATCCGACGAGGTAGAATCATCTTGATAGAGATGACAGGCCCATTTTCTGTATTATCAATAGGATCAATTATAACAAGTCACACACTCATATTCCGGAAATACCGAAACAAATAAATCTCACGGTCGAACTACCAGAATGGTCTAGAAATCCGAGTCTTTCTTAAGTAAAGTAATTTTTTTGATTGAAAAACTAGGACTTTCTAGTTCTTATGAACCTAACTCATTGAAATTCCATCCAGTAAAACGGAAGAATTATAAATTTCCAAAATAATAGATAGGAATATCGCAAATAGAGCCATTGCGACCCCCATAAGTGGTGTAGTCCCCCAGCCCGGTGCTACTTTACCATATTCCGAATTCAATGGTTTCAATAAATTCCCTACAGTAGTTCGTCTTGGCCCAGATCTAGAACTACCCTCAACGGTTTGTGTAGCCATAAAATACTATTCATTGGTTGAGATCTGTTGACTTTGTATACCATTCCGTTGTAGTTGTAAATAAACGATCTTATCGTAGATCCATTGTGATCTTGAAATTATCTAAAAATGGAAACAGCAACCCTAGTCGCCATCTCCATATCTGGTTTACTTGTAAGCTTTACTGGGTACGCCTTATATACCGCTTTTGGGCAACCCTCTCAACAACTAAGAGATCCATTCGAAGAACACGGGGACTAGTTGAAGTAATGAGTCTCCCATATTGGGAGGCTCATTACTTCAATTGAGATAATGAAAAATTATTTCATTTTTTTAGTTTTAGTCGGAACCTTAGGCGGTTCTCGAAAAAAGATAGCGAAAAAAATTATCCCTAAAGTCGAGACTAAAAGGAATGTATAAACCAATGCTTCCATAGATTCGATCGTGGTTTACAATTATAGCTTCCACACCTATTCATTTTGTTTTGGATCATTTACCATATAAAGAAAAGTAAAGAGTCAAAGAATAAATGGTGATTCAAATCAAGATTTCTCCGGTACCTTATGTCAAATCAAAAAAAATAGAGGCGAAAGATACCAGAGCAATGTTGTATCAGACTACTTGTCTCCTTGTAGTTGGATCCCCAAGTTTTTGAAATGTTCCAAATTCCACTTGAGCATCCAAATCTGGATCAATACCAGCAAAAACATCTCTGAACAAGGTTCTAGCACCATGCCAAATGTGTCCAAAAAAGAAGAGCAAAGCAAACGTAGCATGCCCAAAAGTGAACCAACCCCTTGGACTGCTACGAAAAACACCATCGGATTTCAAAGTAGCCCGATCTAATTCAAAAATTTCACCTAATTGGGCACGTCTAGCGTATTTTTTTACAGTAGCAGGATCACCATAACTAACTCCATTGAGTTCGCCACCATAGAACTCGACAGTTACACCTACTTGTTCAACACTATACTTCGATTCTGCCCTTCTAAAAGGAACATCGGCTCTCACAATTCCGTCTCCATCTACTAAAACTACCGGAAATGTTTCAAAAAAAGTAGGCATACGACGTACAAAAAGCTCGCGCCCTTCTTTATCTCTAAAGACGGGGTGTCCTAACCATCCAACAGCTATTCCATCCCCGTTGTCCATTGAGCCTGCTCTGAATAATCCCCCTTTTGCCGGATTATTACCAATGTAATCATAAAAAGCTAATTTTTCGGGAATTTTAGACCAAGCTTCCGATAAACTCAGATTTTCGGCTAGTCCGGCGCTAACTCTTCGATATATTTCTTGCTGAAAGTATCCCTGATCCCACTGATAACGAGTGGGACCAAATAATTCGATTGGGGTAGTTGCTGAACCATACCACATAGTTCCAGCAACAACGAAAGCTGCAAAAAAAACAGCAGCGATACTACTAGAAAGTACAGTTTCAATATTTCCCATACGTAATCCTTTGTATAGACGTTGAGGCGGACGGACACTAAGATGGAATAGACCCGCTAATATGCCCAATGTACCCGCTGCAATATGATGAGAGGCTATTCCTCCCGGAACAAAAGGATCAAAACCTTCCGCGCCCCACGCTGGATTTACAGATTGTACTTTTCCAGTTAGTCCATAAGGATCGGACACCCATATTCCAGGACCATACAAACCTGTTACATGAAATGCGCCAAAGCCAAAGCAAGCCACCCCTGAGAGAAATAAATGAATTCCAAAGATCTTGGGCAAATCCAAAGAAGGTTTTCCCGTACGCTCATCACAGAATATTTCTAGATCCCAATACACCCAATGCCAGATAGCTGCCAAGAAGCACAAGCCAGAAAACACAATATGTGCCCCTGCGACACCTTCATAACTCCAAATACCCGGATTCGTTATAGTTCCTCCTGAAATACTCCAACCACCCCACGAATTGGTTATTCCTAAACGAGTCATGAAGGGTATAACGAACATACCTTGTCTCCACATTGGATCAAGAACAGGGTCAGAGGGGTCAAAAACCGCTAATTCGTATAGAGCCATCGAACCGGCCCAACCAGAAACTAGAGCTGTATGCATTATATGGACAGAAAGCAATCGACCGGGATCATTCAATACGACAGTATGAACACGATACCAAGGCAAACCCATGGAAATACCCCTTTATCAAAGATAAATAGACACTATGTCACCTTATTTTATCGCATTGGAAAGGACTATACTATGTACCTAAGTACCTAACCTTTTCAGTGGATTCTGTATGAGAAAGAGTTAATATTTATTCCGTTCCATTGAAAATAACGGAACAATTCTGTTCATAAGAACAAAGAGAAGCAGATCTATTCTATACCCGATAAGTACCAATACGCAATGGGAGAATTGGTCCCATTTTGTGGGAACGAATGCATAGATACTTGTTTATCATTCGAACGATCGATTGCTCCGTTCGTTAAAATTTTTCTTTATTCATTCTATCTTACTCTATAAACCTTCCAATCAATCTATCTAGAAAATAGAATAAACAGAAAAAAGGATGAAGACAATAAACCCATTGTTACGTTTCCATATTAAAGTGAAGTATAGTACTTAATTTTTTTTCTTTAATTTAATGCCCATTGGTGTTCCAAAAGTACCTTTTCGGAGTCCTGGAGAGGAAGATGCAGTTTGGGTTGACGTATAGTGCGACTTGTCAGACATATTGGGTCATATGGGATTTACCCGTTCTCTCCCCCGATCGAGATATCCTCTGTTTCGCCCAAGAAATATTGTATTGAGATTGAGTGAACCATCAATCATTTGGAGCGTGAAGTACAATTAGATCAATTTATATTGGGGATCAATATTATCAATTAGAAGAATTTATGGTTGACTTGGACTGATAAAATAAAGTCTCCAGGCTCCGTTCAGAAAATACCAAATTGGTAACAAATTGATAATATATGTACGATTACCACTTGTATCATAAACGACTCTTATACTTACTATAGGAGCGATCTCAAACTGCCAACCAATGGAGTAGTATGATGAATACATCGAATAGTTTGGAGAAGACATGAAACAAATTGAAAAAGAAGTCGTAACAAAAAAAAGTGGTACTGAGATCATTTGCCCTATATGTACAAATAGAATTCGGGTAGATCTTTTCCCGGAGTAGAACAAACATGAACCTAAAAAAATTGAAAGGGCCCATTCAGGAACAATAAAATGACATCGTGATTTGAATCTCGATGAAACAATACATCAATGAGAGGTTAGTTCAATAAGTTCAGTAAATTCTTTTTTTTTATAGGTAAGGGAACAAAAACTCATCTTATGTTTTTTGAAAAATAGAAGAAGAAAACCCCCTTCATTAGAAAAACAAAAACCTGTTACAGAAAAAAAAAGAAATAGAACTGGAATCGACACATTGATTCTTTTTTTTCGCAATTTTTTTTTTGAACCGTATGCATCCAAAGGTGCACGTACGGTTCCTAAGGGAACCAATTTTTTCCTAATCAACCGACTTTATCGAGAAAGATTACTTTTTTTAGGCCAAGAAGTTGATAGCGAGATCTCGAATCAACTTGTTGGTCTCATGGTATATCTCAGTATAGAAGATGATACTAGGGATCTTTATTTATTTATAAACTCTCCCGGTGGATGGGTAATACCAGGAATAGCCATTTATGATACTATGCAATTTGTGCCACCCGATGTGCATACAATATGCATGGGATTAGCTGCTTCAATGGGATCTTTCATTCTGGTCGGAGGAGAAATTACCAAACGTCTAGCATTCCCTCACGCTTGGCGCCAATGAGTTTTTTTATTTGAAAAAAAAAAAAGGAATACTATGCCTTCCCATATTGAATATGAATAATAAGTAATAATAGCATGGCACTTCGAGTTCGATATGAGCAAACCATTATTGTTTTTTTCATAACATGAGATTTTATGTCGAGATAGTAGTATGAAACAGAGGTCATTTCGGATTTGATCTTATGTGTCGGGGGTACATTTCAGCGTCACAAACCATTCTTTTCCACACCAGAATTCTCTTTCTGATATTTATGTTATGAAAGAAAAAGTACAAAGTACAAAAATGAAAAAAAAAAGATCATTTTTTTCCTTATTTGATCGTATCAGAAAGGAACTTTGGTATTGCTAAATCACAGACAAAATAAATATATAAAGCAACAGAACCATCATAGTATTTTTTTTACTCCTACGAAAGGAAGGGTGGTAAATGGATCATTCAACGATCTGGATCGGATGGATTCTATTTCTTTCTTCAATAGAATAGAAGAGAAGAAAAAGAAAAAGTAAATTCCATTGTGGAGCCGTATGCACAAAAGATGCCCGTACGGTTGTACAATTCTATTTTTTTCTTATATTTTTTTATCCCTTACTTTAGCCCAATCATGCAAGATAGAAGAACCGTTCATGATGTTATATCAATATCATCAGGGTTATGATTCACCAACCTGCTAGTTCTTTTTATGAAGCACAAGCAGGCGAATTTATCCTGGAAGCGGAAGAACTACTGAAACTTCGCGAAACCCTCACAAAGGTTTATGTACAAAGAACGGGTAATCCTTTATGGGTTGTATCCGAAGACATGGAAAGAGATGTTTTTATGTCAGCAACAGAAGCCCAAGTTCATGGCATTGTTGATCTTGTAGCGGTCGAAAATGAAAATACTAGGAATTTCATGTAAATCCATTTCAAACCATAATTCGAATTTTCTGCGATTTGATATTGAATAGAAAAAAAAATTCATGATCATCAATCATCAGGTTAAGATCGATCTAAACCAACCCATTCCATTCTAGAATTCTATATATACATACGACATGCCAACTATTAAACAACTTATTAGAAACACAAGACAGCCAATAAGAAATGTCACGAAATCTCCCGCTCTTAGAGGATGTCCTCAGCGTCGAGGAACATGCACTAGGGTGTATGTGCGACTCGTTCAGATCATGAGTTCGAACAAATGAGACAATTTTCCAGTATCAATGACCAGTACCAATGAATAGGATAGATAGAGAAGATCTATCATATACCTATATTGTGTTTGGAATTTATGGTTTACATTGGTGCAAATCCAATCACCTAGATTTGAGATGAAAAGCAATTCTCCATTGGGGGCAAATGGTTATCCATTAAGCGGAGGAAATGATATTATAAGAAGCAAAAAGGTTATACTCCTATTCTTGAAAGAACGGACTAAGAGGGTCAGCTACCTAGCCAACTTTCATAATTAAATGCCGTTACTGTATGAATAACTCTTATTGTGAAAAGAACTATTACTGTATAATTGATGGGTAGAGCCAAAGAGTGTGAACTATACAAGTTAACAATAACATTTGATAAAATGAAAGAAGAGGCTCCGGTGTATAGAGAGGACCTCACCGTTTAAAAAAAAAGTAACCATAGAAACGATGGAACCCACTATTTTTTTTTTATTTTATTTGGTATCGTTAGAATTTCTTATTTCCAGGTAAAATGCCTGGAAGGAATAAAAAATCGTGGTTGGGGAAAGTCATAGTAGCAAAAGCCATTGGAATTTATATTTTATATATCGGAATAATCCGTTTTGTTATTAATTGACGGGGGGTAAAGGATGACTGAAAGAAGAGAAATCAATTAGTTATTCATTAAGGTTTAATTTGATTCAATGACCAGAGTTAGACGAGGATATACAGCTCGGAAACGTCGAACAAAAATTCGTTTATTTGCATCAACCTTTATTGGGGCTCATTCAAGACTTACTCGAACGACTACTCAACAGAAAATGAGAGCTTTGGTTTCCTCTCATCGAGATAGAGGCAGGCAAAAGAGGGATTTTCGTAGTTTGTGGATCACTCGAATAAATGCAGTAATTCGTGAGAATAAGGTATTCTATAATTATAGTAGATTAATACCAAATCTGTACAAGAAGCAATTGCTTCTTAATCGTAAAATACTTGCGCAAATATCTATATCAAATAAGAATTGTCTTTACATGATTTCCAATAAGATTATCAAATAAAGGATATGATATTATAAAATATAATACAGAAATGATTGAAATTGAAACAGAATTCCCCGGAGAATGAACTCCGGGAAGATCGAATAAAAAAAATTAAGTAAGATAAGTAATAGGAATGAACGAACATGTTTCAATAAAAAAAAAGATTTCTTCTTCCCCCATTTTTTATTTCTTATAACACAAGAAATAAATCGGGATTCTAGGCCTTTTGAACAAAACATCAATCTGAGCTTGAGTTCCAATTGGAGTTTTGAGTCAATTGACGAGTATGTTTATTTATTTCTGGTTCTAGGACCAGAAGTTCTGGGGATCGACTCGGCTCTCTCAAATTGTTTCTCATTATTAAGAAAAGGTAACAAAGATAAAATACGAGCTTGTTTTATAGCAATAGTAATTAATCGTTGTTGTTTCAAGGTCAATTTATTCACCCGTCTAGATAATATTTTTCCTTGTTCACTAATAAATCGACTAATTAAACTCATGTTTCTATAATCGATTCGATCCCCAGATCCAATTGGGGACAAACGCCTACGAAAGGATCGCTTGTATTTACGAAAAGGTTGCTTGGATTTATCCATGGTTTATTCCTTATCTCTAAAATTCTATTTCTTTATTCATTTCAGATCTGACCGAAATAGGCTTTGATTCGCATCGTTTATATTATACATATCATATATAATACACATCATATGTATGTATATATATATAAAATTAAATCGGGTTTGGTTTGTATTGTATATATTATGTATATTATATATGTTATATTATATATGTTAAGTTAAATATGTTAACTTAAATATGTAAAGTTCTTCCTCTTCCTGTTCCTTGGAAAGATCGCGCACACGTTCCGTTCCATCTATTTCTTTATTTCCCCATGAATCGTATGCTTGTGACAATAGTGACAAAATTTTCTCAATTCTAATCGACTGGATGTATTGTGTCGATTCTTTTGAGTAATATATCTAGAAATACCCGGCGATTCTTTATTGACACCATTTCGGACACAACTGGTACATTCCAAAATAACTCTGACTCTGACATCTTTACCCTTGGCCATGAACCCCCTTTTGATTTGGATCGACTTAACTTCTTCTATTTTCGACCCGAACTGAAGAAGAATAAAAGAACAAAAAAATCAATAAGAAAATCAATAGAAGTTACTAACTTGAAATTCAATTTTCATTTCTAAAGCTAAAGATTTCGTTGTGTTGTATGTGTTGTAATTATATAATTACAATTAATATTAATAGAGTAATAGGAATAATAATAGTAATAATTAATAATAAAGTAATAATTAAGTAATACAATTTCTTTCTAACTATCAATTATTCCTATCTTAAATCCCAATATTTCATTTAAGTATCTTCTTTTTATGCTATGATTTCGTGGATCCTGCCCTAGATCTGGATACACATTTCCATTTCTGTTCCCCCAAATTCGATCTTAGATTCACCAGATTTTTGTCGAGGTTCAATACACTTTTTCTTTTTCTTTCCTTCCTATCCTAAAGAACTGAAAAAAAAAAAAGGAAGGGGCGAAATTTGAGTCACGTCACGTAGAATTGTATCCCTAATTTTCTTCGCATATTAATAACTAGAATTAAAAAAAAGGGAATGACAAGGCATCTGGGAATAAACGATTAATTTCTATCAATAGACCTGCTAAAGACCCAAACCATAGAGTAGTTAGCACAGGTGCCGCGGAGAGATATGTTTTTATATCTCGCATTGAAAATCCTCCTTCTTTATTGTAATACATATATGTATGGTCAGATGTTGTAGTTCAAGATCATTTGTATATTTTTTTTTACTTTACGCGGAATTCCTAACTAAAATAGATATGTACAATGAACCAATAGATGAGATTTTCCTGTCCCTAAAAAAGAAAAAGATGACCCCTTCTTCCTGAGCATTTCCGATAAATTTTTATTCTTTTTTTATACGATACGCCGATAAGATAAATTTTCATTTTTTTTTATACGTTAGGTTTCAGATGTATAAAATTCTTTTATTATATGAAACCAAAAAGAAGAAATGACAAGAAAATTGTATATAGATAGAGGGGAAAATAACAATGTGGAAAACAAGACAGGGATTTTGTACAATGACACTGTACAAGAACTTTAAAAAGGGATGTAGCGCAGCTTGGTAGCGCGTTTGTTTTGGGTACAAAATGTCACGGGTTCAAATCCTGTCATCCCTACCTATTACTTCTCTTATGGGCAGTAACGAGGGATTAATTAAGATCGATTGAAATTGGACATAATCTTTCATTTTTGCATGCTATACGTATGCAAGATATGTTTGGGGGTAAAAAACCCTTTTCTTTACACTACAGTCGTATCTCCTGTAATAAGAAAGCGCTCTTAGTTCAGTTCGGTAGAACGCGGGTCTCCAAAACCCGATGTCGTAGGTTCAAATCCTGCAGAGCGTGATTCCGTTTATGTTATGTCGAATCACAATAAAAAAACTTAACAAAAAAAAGTTTAATTGAAACTTGAATTTGACCTCCCGCAGGGAGGAGGTCAATCAAAAAAAATAAATGTTACTCAATCAAAGGTCCAACTGATCACCACGTCTGTATTGTAAATATGCAGTTACGAATAATCCTGCCAAAGTAATAGGAATTAGACCTAAGACGATTCCAAATAGAAAAACTTCAATCATATTTCGGTTTTTTGAGGGGATAAAAAGATGGGTAAGATCTATCCCTAAATATTAATCTGAATTATCCGTGAATCTCAATAACCAAGAATTGGCAATTGATGTGGAAAGGAACCATGGAACACCTGGAATCTCAGAGAAATATTCATTTTTATGAATTGTTCATTCAATTCATTTCAAATAAGTCGTATCTTATTCAAACCAATCAATAGAGCTGGGGTTATAGTTAAAGCAGCCAGTAGAAAACCGAAATAACTAGTTATAGTAGGCATGAAAGAGCTAAATTAGATATGTTCTTTTGTTACATATGTTGATAAAACACTTACCTAAGTTTCAATTTTCTCAGATACAACAGTAACGGTAAGAAAAAACCAATTGACAGGATTAGTTTAGTTCAATTGAAAGTTCTTGATTCATCAGCTGTGACATCGATCGGTCCTGTGATTCCGAATCGACAGATTCATTGTGCAATTCGTGAGTTGAGTAAAGTAATAGTAATAAGAACTGTGTCGTGTAACTTCATTCAAAAATGAAATTATATTTAAGTAATTTTGGAATAAAATAAAAAAATTGGATTTGAAAAGAACTTCAATTTTGATCATTTCTTTTCTTTTTCAATAAAAAGGATCTAATCCATTTTGGGGCGAACGACCTGATATTACCTTTTACTTATTTTTTTTTTAACTCATTGGATTCAGTACATTAATAGGTTGGTTAATTGGCCATAATATCTCGAATGAGAAGAAAAAAAGTGCCCTACGATATATCGAAACGATCTATCAAAAAAAATAAAACCTTTACTTTCATTTTTATTCTTTTTGGGGAGTCCAACTCGATTCAAAGACGAACAACTTCCATTATCCTTTTAGGTTCTATATTCTGTCTTTCCATATCATGGAGTTCCATATAGTTCGGTCAAGAAAGAACCTTTGTTTTGCATCTAATGCAACCGTTGTTGCGTCACGAATATTGATTGTTCCAACTATGTTCTCTTTCTTTCATTAAATATTATCTATTCTTGTATTTGTATTTATTATAGTATATTTATTATAGTATATTTATTGTACGACCAACCAATTACTTGAAATGAAATGAAAGATTCGAACAAAAAAAACTTTTAACCAAAAAAAGGGGTTTATAGATTTCACATATAATTGAAATGTGTGAATATGATAATATCTTTCATGAATTATTAGAACCCATTGATTCATACTTTTCCAAGATCTTTACTTTCTATTACGAAGCCAATAATGGAAACACCTTATAAGGAATTTGAGGAATTTTCTATTGATCTATTGAATAACATACAGTTATGCATAGACAAGGAACAAAAAAAGAAGAAAAGAATTATGTAGTATTTCGGTACCCATCGAGACTGCGTTGCTGTGCCAGAGGAAGGATAGCTATACTGATTCGGTATACTCGAAATACACCTTTGGTACAAAATTGACGATCTCACAAAGATGAAATATCAGTAGTTTTCCATTTACTGATCCCATCTTTCACGGAATCGATTCCTTTTTTGTTTTGAATGTACAAAAATTTGTGGAGCTCAGAATGTCTGGAAGCACGGGAGAACGTTCTTTTGCTGATATTATTACCAGTATTCGATACTGGGTCATTCATAGCATTACTATACCTTCCCTATTCATTGCGGGTTGGTTATTCGTCAGTACGGGT